AGAGAATCGATAGGTATTTACATCTCAGGATTTCGAATATCTTAATCTTAGTGTGTGTATATTCCGTTTATTAGAATCGGGGTAGGGTTTTCTCTTGATTGAATAGAGAAAAAGAAGACCATTCCCCCTTTTTTTCTTTTTTTGTTGTGCTTCGCTAGGTCTAGCTAAGGTGTACGAAGAAAAAGCTTATTTTAGTTGACATTGTTGACACTGAAACTGGATTGTTTTTTCAACAAACTTTAGCTTGTCCCCTAATGTGAATAACTCTTTTGAGTTTTTCGCCGGACGCATGTCTTTTACTTATTAAATTCATTAAGGTTAGCTATACCAAAGAAAAGGAGGATAACTAATTGAACCCCTTGATTGTGGTGGACAGGGAACTTCATATGGAATTTCTCTCCAAAGATTCATGGCGAAAGGTTGGTTTGTTTATCCACGATTGGATAGGGATAGATTCCATCCCTTGAGATACGTTTTTATTTGAGTTTTCTCTTCTGTTTATAATCTGTTTAAAACAATTCCTGCGAGTGAGTTTTTAGGAAGAAATTTCTTTGGACAAACCAACCGGTCAGTTACAAGTACCAAAAAAGAATGAAGAAATAAAAAATTGTATAATTTCTTCATTCTTTTTTTATTTTCTATTTAATATTTATAGGGCTCTAGGGCTATACGGACTCGAACCGTAGACCTTCTCGGTAAAACAGATCAAACTGATTATTATCAAAATGATCTGAACTGTTTCAAAAACCCAACATGCATTTTTTTGCATTGGGCTCTTTCATTAATTGATAGAAATATCAGCCAATCCGCCATATTTTTTTCTTGACAGAAAAGTAAGATAAGAAGATGGCTCCATGTGCTCTGATTCATTATTTGGGATTCTGGTCCAGGAGCACTACCAAAGTGTTTCAAGGGTGGGATTATCTTGACGTAGGTCTGCCTCTGCGCTAGATCGTTTTAAGTTAAATGAAGTCTCTATCGTTCGTTTTCATTTTAAAATGAGAATCAAATATGAAACTCCATACACCTTAAAGTTCATAGGACGAAAAGAGATTTTTTGAGGACCTTATACTCATTATGCCTAGCATTGAATGCACTGGTATTCACCTTATCAATATCTCAAATCAATGATAGGGCCTGTTTGACACCTAAAAGAAAAGGGCACAAAAATCGGACCGAATCATTTGTCAGGCTATTGTTCTCTCAAAGTTAAAGTTATGGAGTAAGACATGGATTTCGTAATAAAATCAATTTTTTTGAGTCTATGATGGATTCCCCCGAAAAGCATTGGCGCGTGTGTAAACGAGGTGCTCTACCAACTGAGCTATAGCCCTTAGTACTTTTGATGCGTATTTTATCATGTATATAATTTCTTGTCAAGGCGAATATTTTATGACCCAACATCCGAAAATTTTGAGTGGTATTGCTTGGATTAGTATTGCTTAGTTGTTGCTTATAAGGAATATGATATTTATAATCCATCGATGGGATGGGTTTCGTTTGGTTATCTTTGGGATGAAAAATTACCTACTTAACTCAGTGGTTAGAGTGTTGCTTTCATACGGCGGGAGTCATTGGTTCAAATCCAATAGTAGGTAGGACTTATTAGATACCAGGGACTCCGGTATCTAATAAGTTTTTTGCCCTACTCTCTTTTCTTTTTATTGATTTTGTATTCTTATTGATTTCTATTTCATTTTTGAAATGTGTTATAGAAAAATTGGACTCTGGCAAGTGAATCCAATCAAGCAGAATCCAATCGAAATAGGGTTTCGAAACCGAGCCTCTTTTTTTGATTATTCGAACGCACCAACTGCTTATGAAATCGCATTGACAGCCTCTACTCTTGTCCTAGCTCGTCGGAGAGCTAGATTTGCCTCAATTATTTGTCTCTTTCCTTCAGCTTTTCTAAAATTAGCTTCTGCTATTTCAAGAGTTTGCTGAGCTTCTTGCGGATCAATATCACTACCCTTTTCCGCATCATTTACTAAAACAGTGATTTCATTATTGCCTATTCTAGCAAAACCACCCATCAGAGCCATCGGTAACCATTGGTCCTTAAGGCGTATTCTCAAAATCCCTATATCTACAGCTGTAGCAATAGGGGCATGATTTGGTAATACACCAATTTGACCGCTATTCGTAGATAAAACGATTTCTTTCACTTCTGAATCCCAAACAATTCGATTAGGGGTCAGTACACAAAGATTTAAGGTCATTTCTTCAAATTGCTCTCCATTTCTAAGTTCATAGCCTTCGCGGTAGCTTCATCAATATTACCTACCAAATAAAAGGCCTGTTCAGGAAGACCATCTAATTCTCCCGAAAGGATCAATTGAAACCCTCTAATGGTTTCCGCTAGACCAACATATTTCCCAGGAGAACCGGTAAATACTTCGGCTACAAAAAAGGGTTGCGATAAGAAACGCTCAATTTTTCGCGCTCTTGCTACGGTTAAACGATCCTCTTCGGATAATTCGTCCAACCCCAGGATCGCTAT